CTAAATGGGAATGACATGAAAAGTCTTTTTCAAAACCTAGCATTAAGGGCGTTACGACGATATACGAGAGGAATAGATAAAAACTCGTGATTGGTGTAGAAGGGAAGATCTGTTTATGATATAGTTCAAGAAAGAGTCGTCTCATTTCCTTACTTTTTCGTTCTTTCTAATTCATTCACTTCAAGACTGGTTCTGAACGCCGCGTAAGATCATCTTCAACCAACGTGATTTGATGTAACTGTTAAGACCGTCTTTGGGATAAAGGTTTATCCCAAAGGGCCTCATGCTTCAAGTTCCCTAATAAATTTCTTAATAAGGAACTCGAATCATTCATAGTTTTAAAGTTTTGTAATAAATCTGCCAAGTCCGTTGTGGATTTACACTCCACGTCCAGATTATCCCGGGCCAGGTGCCTGGCCAAAGCATCAAAGTCGAAATTCGAAAAATCCAGTTCTGAAAAGTCCCTGACAACGCTCTTCCGCTCACAAAACTTTTTCAGATGTTTTCGAAGAACCGCTTCGATCTTATTTTCTAGCGCTTTTTCTTCTTCTGCCCGTTGAGGCGCAGAGGACGAAGGGACTTCCCGCTTTTGTTCGTGCTGGGTTGGTGCCTCTTCGGCATTAACAGCGGGATCGGAGGAAGGCAACGCTGAGTTTACCTCGTTTTCGTCCCCCTCTAGAGAATCCATACAGCGCCGGAAGTCCTCGGCAGAATCGAGGGACGACTGTCCAGCGGAAATGGGAAGTTTTAACTCGTTTCCGAACGAATCTGGCGACATTGCAGAAAGAAGCCCAGTACTTCCCTCCCCTATGACTAAGGGAAAACCACAATAAAGTTTGGTTATAAAAAACGAACAGGATTGAACGAAGACCCAATACAGGATGGGGTGCTTCGTTCGAAAGATAAAAAGTAGTAAAAAACCTCCCCAAAAAAAATCAACCAAAAACGGAAAAGTGAATTGTCTAAGTGCTCCCCTTTGTCCCATTGTCTATCTCGTAATCATTCGATTCCGCCTCTATCAAAATAATCAAAAAGGCATTTTTTCTTCTTATTCCTGTGTTTGATCTCTTCCGTCTCTGCCTCGCTCGTTGTCACCTATGTTGAAGAAAGGTTTGGAACCCTGTAGAGCATGAAGAGGGGCCAAGGCTCTTCCTCTCAACAGTGCTTTTCGAGGCTCCAATCTCCTCCCTGAATAAGTAAGGCCCCGTTGAAGTCCCCGAATAAAGGGGAAAATAGGGCTATAAGTAGGCCGTTTGGTAGTGCTATAAGGGCTGCTCGCCTTTATACGGCTTGGCTTCGCTATCGCTCCTATGTAGTGGTCGACCTAAAAAGTCGTATTCCTGCCATACCAGAATGCCTATTATCTAGTGCTAGAAGCTTCGCCAGAAGCAAGGAAGATTAGGGCGCTCTGCTTCGTAGACAAGGCTCGTTCCGTACTTGACTTACGAGCTCGTGTAGTACTTGCCCCTATCTCTAAAGGGGCTTATGCACTCCACTCGCTGTCTACTAAACGAGCGTTAGAGCGAGCGAGCGAAGCTTTCAATTTAGTGGCTTCCCCCCCTCACCCTACTCTTTGATTTTCGCTTAAGCTTCCCCGGTTTGTGGGATTAATTGATTGGATACCCGAGAACCATAATCTTTCCTAGGAACAGCTTCTACGACGATAGATAGGGGTCAGGTTTGTTTGGCATCTATGCCCCCTGCCCTCCAAACAGTATGGGAGCCTTTCAGCTCGTACTGCTCACACTCCTAGATCTTCACGGCACCTCCTCTACCATAGTGTAAGCTGGGAGCTGCTCCGAAAAGCGAGCAGCAAGCTGAAAAAGCCCTTTTCCTTTTTAATAATAATAAATAAGGTAAGCTTCATAGCTCCAACCTAGTAAAGGGTCAAGGCAAAACCAGCTGAAGGAAGGGCTTCATAGCCTTACCTTATTCCTTATTAAATTCAAAGGAGAGCTTTTTATTATTATTCTTATTGTATTGGATATTTTAAAAAGACTAAAAACCTAGCCTTGTTTTTTAGTCTTTTGAATATAATAAGGGGGCTGGGAATCGCAAGAATTGAGAAGTCCTCCATTGAATTGAATAGGGTGAGAAAGACAGGTTCGGAAATGGCCGGATTAGCAGGAGGAAGGGCGGCCCCACCCTGAAACAAAAGTGTACGTACATAAATAAAGAGGCTGGTTATGGCCTTTACTTGATAGGGCTCCTTCCCATCTATCTTGACCGGGAAGAGGGGGGAGGCTCTTGCGGAAGCCCCGCCCGCCCTTCTCTATTTTGATTTTGAGGGATCCCTCATATTGAGGAGGCTTCCCGGACTCGTAACATACGGCTAAAAACAAGAAGAGGGTCAGTAGTCTCTGCCGTTGCAGGTCCTTCTCCTTCCGCTGAGACGGCCCTCTTTTTTTTGTTTTGTTTGTTCACCGCGACACGAAATCATAAAGAAGCTGGAATAACTCAGAAAGAGAGTGGCGCCTAGCCGTTGAGAGCGTCTGTTGTCTTTGTAGAGGAACAGTACGATCTTGGACTGGCCCCCTTCGCATGACCTAGAAAGAAAAAGAAGTCCGTGCTACTATAAGGCCTCTAAACTCCTCCCTCAGGGACACTGTTGCGTTGCCCATGGGGACGGGGTAGCCCCGACTTCCATAGGTCCTTGGTTCGACCTCCTAATGAGAATTGAGGTCCTTGCGCGGGCGTCTCATCCCTAAGACTTGCTTGCTCTGTATGGAGTGTCCCGTGGTTCCTCGAGTGCCAGCCGCAGAGAGGAATGCCATCAACTAGGGCGCTATTGACCACTAACCACTCGCTCGCCGGCCGCTCGGGCTCCGCGTTTCAAGTTCGTTATCCTAACCGTCTCCTCTCCTCCACCGGGAGCCTGGCCCCTTCTTCTATCTTATCTACTGCCTTGCTCCTCGGCTCCATACTGCTCCAGCCGCTCGCTGTAATAGCTTGCTTCTCGGGTGGCTCGCACCCTGGGTGGTGCGGCTGAGCCAGAGTGGGCTCAGCAGTCGGCCTATGTTTCCGGGCGCACGCGTAAAGGCATGATTCGTTCCACAAATCTCACTGCACTGACCATAGTAAACTCCTTCTCGTTGTACCGAAATAGAGGTCTGATTTAAACGACCAGGTACAGCATCACATTTGACACCTAAGGAAGGTACAGCCCAACTATGAGGTACATCAGCAGGTGTTACAATAATACGTAAATGAGTTTTTTCTGGTACAACCACTCTATTGTCCACTTCTAATAAACGTGATTGACCCAATTCTGGATCATCTTCTGGAATCGTATAACTGTCAAAAGTGAGTGACTCTTCATCGGAACTGTTATAGTCCGAATACTCATAAGTCCAATACCATTGATGTCCAATAGCTTTGATAGTAATGGCTGGATCTACTACTACCTCGTCCATTGAATATAACAGAGCAAATGATGGTATAGCAATGAACATCAGGATGATACTAGGAAATATGGTCCAAAGAATCTCGATAGTAGTTCCATGAACAATCCTTTGCGGGATTGGATTTTTTTTATAGTGGAAGTGCCATAAAGCGCGAACCAAGATCCATGATACGAAAACAAAAATAAGAATAAGGAAGAAAAAGATATCGTGATGTAAGTCTATTATTCCTTGCATCATAGGTGTTGCTGCGTCTTGAGATCCTAATTGCCACGGTTCCGCTGCATCACAAGGAGCAATTGTGAGGAATAGCCATTCTAGAACAATCATTTGCTTTGGTTCATTCTTTCACTGCTCTGCTCCCCCCCAAAAAAAGAGAGACTTGCTCTCCCAATTCAGGAAGTCGGAAATGGCCGGTTGGGTTGGTCCAACCAAGAAAGGCATGGGAATTTTTGGGCATTGCTTGGGCCGAGTTAAGTAAAGACTGGCTACCTAGTGATTGACAAGCACCCTCACTGCACACTTTCTATATATCTGTCTCCATTATCGGCTGCATGTTTTAGTTATGAATCGGAGATAAAAGGGAGGTTACAATTTCGAATCCGCTATTAGTCTTGTTTCTGATGTCGAAACGGTCTTTATCCATGGGCAATAAGTTTCAATGTATTGCCGTTACTTATTTATAGAAGCTTTCATTTTCGTGCTTGCTGGTTCAGTTTATGCATGGCGAAAAGGAGCATTGGAATGGTCTTAACTCCTGAATATTCAGACGAAAAAAAAAAGAAGGAAAATATACCATTGAGACAGTTTGAATTCAATGGAATTTCCCTTACTTGACCGAACAAGAAGAATTTCAGTTATTTCAACTACATCGAATGATCCTTCAAATTAGTCAAGACTATCCAGTTTACGGCCGCCTCTCTATGGTACCAGTTGTTACTTCATTTAATTTGCTTCATTAATCATTAATATAGGCTCGCGATTCGACTTTGATCGTTATGGACTGGTACCAAGATCGAGTCCTAGGCAAGTCGACCTAATTTTAACAGCCGGCCATAATAGAAATAGATAGGCACAATAAAGCTCTTTCTTTAGTGATAAACTATGAACTAATGCCTGAACAAAAAGATTTCATTGCTATGGAGACCTTTACTATATACAGGAGGGATGTTCATTCAGTACCGATTCTTATCGGGGAGTCGATAAGAAAATTCCTGTGGATGTCTATTTGCCGGGCTGCCCACCTAAACAAGAGGAAGTTCTAAATGCTATCTTCGTAAGAAGGTATCTCGAGAAATCTATGAGGAGGGTCCTAACAGGAAGTTCGATGTTTTACGACCCATAAAAACTATCCTCTTGGACGCAGTACTCATACTGGAAATTACGATCAAGGATGACTCTATCAATCGCCATCTACTTCAAAGATACCTTCTGAAGCATTTTTCAAATACCAGAGTTCATTCTCTTCCCACGAATTAGTGAATCAGGCAGGATGTTTTTGTGCGGAATAACAAACAGCGGGTCAATCTTCATAAATTTCATCGTAAATGTGAAATACGCATAAAACAAATGTGAGAAGGAATAAAAACATCTGCTTGGCTAGTCAAGCATGAGCTAGTTCATAGATCTTTGGGCTTCGATTACAAAGGAAGATTTACTAGAAAGCCCGAGAATAGGTACTCCATTGCTCTCATTTCATATGTATATGGTTACAATTATCTACGTTCCCAGTGTGCCTATGATGTAGCACCAGGCGGATTATTAGCTAGTGTGTATCATCTTACGAGAATACAGTATGGTGTGGATCAACCGGAATAGGTATGCAAATAAGTCTTTGACAAAGGGAGGAATCGAATCCTAGAATCCCGTATGTTTTCTGGATTTTGAAAAGTGCAGATTTTCAAGAACGGGAATCTGTTTCATCCACGCCTGAAACCTATCTTGATGCCTGAAAGTTGGATCGGTTGGCCCCCCTACGCAAGGATATTGCCCCCAATTTCTATGAAATAAAGGATGCTCATTGAATGAATCTGAACTTATACGACTCCAGATATTCAATAAGATTATTACGTTATGTTTTCGATGAAAGAGAATAACTGGACTCTCATTCGTATTCTATTCTGGAATAAAAAAGGGCTTCATTTATATTCCTAAATCAGGAAGATATCATATCTATTTGGGATGAGCAGAGCCGATAGGATGAATCAAAAGAGTTCTGAGCTTAACTGATTGATAGGCCTTTGTCCCACGCACATCACTTAGATGGGCCCCAGAAAGCAACGTAAGAAAGAGAAACATTTTTGTGAAAATAGGAAATGAAGAAATTCAATGGAATAGATTCGTTACAAGAAAAGCGGCCCTTCTCTCTCTTTCTGGTGTAAGGAAAAGTTCCCGATTGAAGGAGTGTTGAGTTGTGACAAGCTATATGGCTGTGACATGGAGCCACTCAAATTCGGTAAGTGAATCCAGCCCGAAATCGTCCCCGCCCCGGTAATCTATTTTGATTTTTGGCTTTCTTTTTGCAAATCGGAGACCAGTTCCATTTGCAATGTCTTTCTGATTCATCGAAGTGCCCTATTTTCGGAGTCGAATTTCCTTCCAAAGACCTTTCTGTCTCGTAATTAGTCTCCAGTACTGCTTGGCCGCAAGCGCTTGACTTACCCTGAAACCATTCTAGATATGCGCAGACCTCCTCCATCTCTCGGTTGAATTACTTCTTCCCATTTCACCAGGGAGAATTTCCTCCGTGGCCCCAACTTTCCATCCAGAGTTATTTCCTCATCATCTTATTTTATTCAACCCAGTCCTTTTTCTTTGAACTCCTTAGTTTGGGATGGGGGTGGGTGCTGGATCGGTTCCTTAGTTAGAGTCAAAAAAGCTTGCCGAACCTTCTAGTTTCCTCTGAATTGCGGGATAAAACCTTGCCCCTTCTTATTCGGGAGAAGCTAAATTTGAAGAGAGTTATGAATAAGAACGCGTGGTTCAAACCTAACCGGTTACCTTTGCCATGTCAAGTTGAACCAGTCTCTCTGTCTCCCAATGTAGGCTGAGTGGACAGCTTTTTAAATTTAAGCTGGAGCGAAGATTTTTCTCCCGAATGAACGCGGCCTGTCCATGATTCTCTGGATTCTATTGGCAATCTTTTTGGCTGATATGTGTTTATTACACAAAGAAATTGGCCTGAATCTAGATAGTCGGTTGGGACTTACCTCTTTTGGAATTCAAGTGAGGAAAGTACTATTGGCCCCTCATCTGACCTCTTTTCTTGATATTCTCCACGTGAGGAAAAAACCTCGATCAGTCGCCAGAATTCTTTCCAAAATTTTTGAAACCTGAGCGGAAGGTCTTTTACCTTTATTAATCTATTTCAAAAAAATCATATGCCTATTTGTTTGATAATGGAGTTCACATTCATCAAGATAGAGTCCTGTGCCTGCCTGCTAGTGTTGCCTTCCTCTGTTAACAGATTATCAGGATCCAAGATAATTTATTAGCCCATTTTGGCTTCCTTCTCCACTGGGCAAAGCATCCCCAGTCCATCCAATCAAACCTATTCATAGGGATTCAGCTACCTTTATTGGACCCTTATCAGTATGGCATTTCTATCTTGACCTTTAGATTCTATCTGTGTCCGTTCCTCGATAGAGGAATGAGTGCTTCATGTCCCCGAGAAATAGAAGGTATAGTCTTATTCCACAGGAAATCATTATAGAATCCCCACCCTTGTTCACTTCGTTCACAAGTCCCCTACGATGATAGGGCGGCCAGCTCGACATTCGGATATTCAGAAGCAGTTGTTCGATCTGAGAAGGATGGACCTCGTACCTAGCACGACCAATAGTAGGGGCGCGCGGATGATGAGCAAGGGCTGCACTGTCTTGAGAATGAGATAAAGACAAAGACGTCAACGGGTCTTGTTCGAATTCTACACCATCCTCCGTCGCTGTCTGGAACGATAATTCATTGTCATCCTCCCTAGTCGATTGCTCACTATCAACCACTTAATCCTTCTCAGACATCTTCTCCTCCTTGATAACCGGACTAACCACTTCAGGCTGCACAATAGAGATCGAGATAGCCTCGTAAACGTGATTCTTAGTCTCGTGGTTGAGATCCGTGAGCGAGACCCAAGCAGGAGAAGCAAAGGTAGAAGGAGCAGAGAGGCAGCAGCACTTATTTCTCCGCTGCTATATCAGGATGATCTATAGCATCATAGATAGAGACAGAGGCTGCTTTCCTTCACGTAGTTCCACCAGCTTCAGTAACATCTCGATACCGGGGCTAGTAAATGCATACCAATATGACTAGTTAGGGCGATCCAGCGGGAGCGCTATATCTTACCTTTGACTCTGCTGTCTCCACCTATGCTTGCTCTGATACGGGCAAGTAGCAAGACGCCATATCAAGCGCTACGATGCTGTTGAAACCGTCCTGGAACCTTTGCCTGTCTTCGCTGGTTCACGCACGGGTGGGTCATTTGGTTATGAATCACATCATCAAATGGGAATCAAGCGCTTCAACTGGTAAACTTGAGCTCTGGAACTAGCACTATGAGTGCCTCTGCTAGCAGCTGATCTACGACCACGGCTGATCTTACAATCATCCTGATCTACGACCACCCTTGCCGCTTTGTTTAAGTAAGTGGAAAGCGAATGCACAGCGCTTCTACTCACATGTCGGAAGATATAAGTAATAACCCAAGTGAAGACCAGAACAAAAGAAGGGACACCCCGGACGTACCCACTGGCCGCGTGGGGAACCGGGTAACCAAAAGTAGCGATTAGAATAACGGGAGTTCGCTGGGATTGTAGTGAATTTCCTTTCCCAGAAGTGTTGGTTCGAGTCCAACTCGTGACAAGGTCTTGGTCATATAGATGTCTCGACGCCTCTATTTTCTCGTTAGACGGATGACTGTCCCATTCTATCGCTGGTAAATACTGACTAGGATTCACTCTGGCTGGCAGCTGGACTTGTCTATTTATCTATACCGGCTCTTGTGCTTCTTGTTCAATACGCCCATCAATCAATCTCATTCAATCTACCAATCAACGGAAAGTAGTTCGTCTGCCATCTGAAGCGAAGGAAGGATAAGCAATCGGCCGAATGATTAATAGAATATATTTCTATATTCCACCCAATGGGTGTCCTCTATCGAAAGAAAACAAGTTTAATACTCCAGCCCCGGTTTTCGGGGATTCCATTTCGATCCAAACCCGAAAACCCACATCTTTCTTTCTATACGAAATGAGTTCGACCTTTTTTCGGCGGACTGAACACCAATTTCGATAAAAAAATCTAACCAGGTTGCGATCAGAGCCCTACCGGATTCCCCAGCTTTTTTGGAGGGCCTCGGGCTAGACTAACTACAGCTACATACAGGCGGTACTTGTTCTATTATCACGACATGGACTCGGGGACTGTATTCAGTACCAAGGTGATGATATTGATTTATGGATTGTGTTTGTATTCAGTGGGGTCTTGTTACGCCCATAAGTCACTCCCTTAGCCAAGTTCCACTAGAAAGCTCCACCTAAAACTTGTATTGGGCCTGTCGATCCTCTCCTACGCTAGAGCCTAAGGCTCCCTGTGGACGGTTCCAATAGAAAAAAGCTTCTTACACCCTTTGAACCGGATCCCTCGATTCATAGAGAACCGTCCCCTTCTGGCCTTTGCTTGTTTACTTTCGTCCACTTTGTCAGTCCCCGGTCGGTGCCACAGGACTTTTTCCTCCTAACACACTCGAAGCGCAGTTTGATCTCCCAATCCTTGGAAGTTCTACTTAGACGGTTTCACGGGAGTACATCTTGACTCGTCTAGAGCGAATATGCCGCTGATGCATAAGGCAGTGTGGCACCTGCTGAATCATATAGAATTTTTAGCTAGGCGTCACGCACAAAAAGACCTGAACATTGCGTTAGACCGGTTGGTCAAAATAGAAAAAAAACGAGCTGCTAACATGAAACGAGCCTCTCTTTCCTTGTTGCGGCTGGTCGCCTTAGTTCAGTCGAATGAGTTTTTAGAGGCGAAACCAAACCGCCTGACATCTATACAACCTCACTTCCAAGGATAATCGAGAAATTTCCCTATCGTCCCCACTTCGACTTCCCCTCTACACCCTTCCCTAAAGCCCGGTCCGTCCAACGAAAGGAATTCTGGTCTTTGCTTCGAATATTCCGAAGTTGAGGATCGAGCTTTCGTGTGTCACTGATTTAGGGTTGCTTTATTGTCTTTAGGAGCGCGGTTGGATTCTGCTCCTTCGTGGGGGTCTCCCTTTCTGGATGGAGGGTATAGCCCTAATCCTCGGTCCGGGTTTGCTGTTGAGGGTAACGAAAAGCTAAACTCTAGGCTGGTTGGTGATAGGTATAGAGCTCCTTCTTTCATTTTCCGCTTACCACTATTCCTCCTATCTTTCAATGCCTTCCACCCATGACTGCCCAGTACTTGTAAGAAGTGCCTACCCTCTCAAACCTGACACGGGAGAGGAGAATAGTACAGCCTCGAGGCGAAGAGTTCCTTTCTAAGCTCAGGGAAGAACACCTAGCTCAGCTTTCTTTCCGAGCCATTAATAACTGCCAGATTTTCAACAGGTCCGGCTCTCTCTTCAAGAAATCCAGCTTTCCTTTCACCGTTCGGTAAGTTATGGGGGACTCGGTTGGGTAGAAGCCCGAATATATTTTTGAAGATCTTATCATTTTTTTGTAACTTTTACCGTGACCGAAGCAAAGCCTCCCGTTGTGGGGTATATCTTGAGACTCTTATGACGACATGAAGTTCTCGAGTTGGTATTCAGTGAGCCAACATTGACTCTGAAGCCAGTGATTTCGATTGATTTCCGGAATATCTTATTATATATATATTAGAATATATAGTTTTTGTCTCTCTCTATTGTTAAAAAAAAGGAAAGAAAGAGACTGAACCCGAGAAAAAGCCCCCTATCCCTATAAAGCCGTCCTCCCTTTGTTCATTCTTGGGCGAGTAGAGTATCCCGGCCTACACTTCAACTACTAATAAGGGGAAAAGACTGAGTAGTACAACTCATAGCATGGGGGGTGACAGTCACACATATCCTCCTGATTCACCAAACCAAACCTTTCAAAGACGGGTACTCAGTTCGGGCTTCTCTAAAGGGGAGCCCTCTCTTCTGCCACACGTTCCTATCAATATCGATTAGAGTATATTGAAAGAGAAATTTGCATGCGTCCCAACGGATACCAACAAAAGTGGGGTTCATGTTATATTATATCTCCTCCTTTCCCTATTAGCATTTATCCTTAAACAAGATACCGATTCAAGCCCCTTTTATAGGTTGGGCGAGTGTCACGATGAAGGGATCCCTTTAAAGAAGCCCTCGGTATGGGGAGAGATCCAAAGGGGTATTTTGGTAAAATAGAGGGCTCTCGCGGGGGCGCTTTAATTGACATTTGCCTTTAGCCTTGCCTTAAGACGACTCTTGCCCTAGTTGACTTTTCAAACTTAGCGAATGTGCAGCATTAAATAATTCATTGTTTTAGTGAGGCGTGTGTCTCTTTCTCTTTCTTTAAGTTTGACATTAACCGAAAAATAGACTAAGCGACGGGCGTCGAAGGATTCCTGGACTGGAACCATCTTCTGAATGATGCGTTAGCAAATCTTTGGTTTGAATATGCCAAATGGTTGTACATCACATCTTTTGATTATCAAATGGGTGTTCCGTGTGATTTTTATTAAGTTTTATAGTTGTGATCAACCGTCAATTTAGATAAGCGACCGACCACAACTAAGATAAGAAGGAAGAAAGCCAACCTAAGAGAGAATTGTCACCACTTCTGAACAAGGGAATCATACCTTTGAGAAGCAGAGGAGAATACACCTTTTTAAGAGAAAGCCAGAGAAATAGACTCCGGTCTTGTTCTCCCAGGCTCTGAGCCTGTACCTTGGAAGCCCTATCAAAAAAGGAGCACCACTTCACGGTCGCTAGCCGGGCCCATACCCAGTCAGACAAAGCTAGTCACCTTACTTAGTCTACCTTCCCTAGATCGGCCTTTCTTTCCTTTGTTTGGCTTGAGCTTGAGTGGTTGACTTTCTCTCCATGATCTAGCCTTCAAAGAATTCCGATGATGTTTGCCAAACACACAACTTTCACAAATTCGATTGTCATAATCATATAAAGACAAACCAGAAACCGAAGTCTAAATTTCAATCCGGGGGTTGACCCTTCGTAAACGTCACAACCGATGACCTATAGCTTATATAAACTATATGGTAATTGAAAGACTACAGAACAAAGTATGAACGTCCAGGAAGTTGCAAAGGGATTTCCGAACAACCCTGCACAATCATACAGGACGTCAGGATAACAGGTAAGGAATCGGTAGCAGCCTTGAGAGAAAAATAGGATCTTTCCTCTCAAGTACTGCAACGGTTGGGTCTGGTTATAGCTACCATCCATTCAACACCTTGCCAAAACCTTCATTCCCCTCCTGCAGCCAAAGTGATAGCGGCTGTAGCATCCACCGGTAATGTGTGGAAGAGGGTAAGCTTTCTATGTGGATAGGACGTATCAACACCTTTTGCTTTAAAGGAAATATCTAAGAAGAATATTGTGTTGGGTCCTGAGGACCAAGATTTCCGAAGATCAAAACCTAAATGTGCCAGGGGTTGATCATCGAAGCCAGGGCAATAACGATGAAGGAATTTGAGTGCTGATGTAGCTAACAGCCCCCTTCATAGTCGATTCATTAGGGTCGTCACCTTCCACCCATAAAAGTATCCACCGTTTTCTTTGTCTCTTAAGCCTCACAGCTATGGGACTTCCTAAAGAAAACTGCAATCGCAGTTTCTCAACCACTCACAAGACCACCGAGATCTTCGACTTAGCTCCCAAAGGTAATCCACCCGGCCCTTTCCCAACCTATACAAGGAGAGCGGAAGATAACGAAAGGGAGACAAGGTCCTAACTAAATCATAACACAAACTACCATTCCATCTATCATATCAGTCGAGTCGATCCGATTCATTATTATCTATAGATAAGGCAAGAGAGAACTTATGACCTCGCGGATGGAGAGGGATTCGAACCCCCGGTATTCCTATCAATACTTCGGTTTTCAAGACCGACTC